AAACTTTTGGATTCGATATGAGGCAATTTAAGATGAATATTTTTTCATTCATTCCCATCCAATCAAAAATGTTATTTATTTCGGAATTTGAATCAATTGGAAGATAAAAAAGACCATTATTATGAATTTTATCCATTATTTGGTCCTTATTAGGTTCAACCTTAATATTTTTATTAATTTTACACAAAAATTTTCTATCTTTATTTTTTTCCATATATATAATATCGCCTTTTTCTAGATAATTCTTGCTAGCGATATTCTTGAGTATGCTAAAAAATTTTTCTTTTTTTCTGGTGGAATTTTCTTCGTCCTTATTTGTTTTTAATGATGATCTATAAATATAGGAGTTATTCTTAGTTTCAGAATGAATATATTTATATGATAAAAGATCATATCTATAGTTTTTTTGAAAATTCTCCTCCTTTTTTGGTAATAAATAGACTTTCAAATTTTGTTTTTTTTTTGAATCCAGTTCCAGTAATCGGTCTTTTTCAGAGGAATACCATTTGTTTAAATCTTTATTTTGAGACGTATGACATTGATTTATTCTATCGCCCCATTTTGGGGGGATTAATTTAGACGATGTAATCTGAGATAAATCGTATTGATAATGACCTCTTAACCAGTTTTTCCATGGACTCATTCCAGAATTTGGAAGTTTCTTATTTCTTAATTCGGAATGAAATATTCCTTGTCTTCCAAAAAAATCCTTTATTTCAGTCTTAAGAAAAAAAGACGGTCCATTATATTGAAGAATAGATCTTAACTTATTGAAGTTAATAATTTCGGTTTGTGATAATTTTAAAAATACATATTCTTGTGACAAATAAGATAAATCAAAAAAAATATCTGACTTTCGCTTACTATTTCTAAGATTAAAAAAAGCCCTTTTTAGAGTCATAGGCGAAATAAAGTCAATTTTATTTTGTTTTGTTTTATTACTCCTTTCTTGATTTGTTTCATTATTGTCAATGTATTTATCATTATCAATAATTTTTTGTTTTGATTCGATAAAAAGTTGTAGAGCGGTTCTGCGCACATTAATTATACATAGAAAGATATCTGTGTATACTTTTTCAATGAAAAATTTAACTATTAATTCAATATTTTTTCTTTTTAAGATTTTCAAAATTTTTGGAGAGACTTCTCCATTATTCTTTTTCTTTTTTTTTATTCCTGGCGTTACTTTTTTTTTATTTTTTTTCAATATTTGTATTTCATTTCTGATTGTGTTTCTTCTATGAAACCTATGTTTCATTTCTTCTTCTGCCTGTGAATAATTTGTCCAACTTGTAGATTGAATTTTATTACGTGATTCATGAATTATCTGATTGCTGATTATGGAATCCTTTTCTGCTTGAGTTTCGCTTGATTCATATATTTCTCTCGGTATAAATTCTCTTGGTATAAATAATGGAATTTTCGGAATTTTCTTTCCTTTTAAAAGTTCTTTTATTTTTTGTTTTACAAAGAAAAATGCTTTTGCTTCTTTCTTTTTTATTTTTTTAAAAATTCTTCGAACTCTAAAATTTAATTTTCTGATTTCGACTTTATAGTCTATATCTTTGAAAGGTTCAAAAAAGGAAGGTGTTTTTCGAGGAGGACCAAAAGGATATTCCGTTTCCATTCCCGAAACTGTTAAAAAACAAGAATCAAAATCATCTTGTTGCTTTAGATCTCTATCAGACTCATAGAGTCCTAGCTTGGATCTGTGCCAAGGTTTCAAATGAAAAGGATATAGGATTTTTATCTGAAAATTTCCTCTTAACCAACTTTTAGGAAATTTTGTTTCGGAGAATTGCATACCATTATAGTTGCATTTTAGATAAACTTCTCTATTCCAATCTTGAAAATCCTCATACCATTCCGGAGATTGCCATAATAAAATACGGACAATATTCTTAGCTATTATCAATAAGGGTATTTTAATATATCTTCTAAAATTTGATTGAGCTAGTAACAGAATACTTCTTGTTTTTTGTCCATGTGAAAGCTTCTCCCAGAATGCCATTGCGTCTGACTGGTTGTTTTTTTGTGTTTTGAATTGTTGATTCAATTGTTGATCTAAAATTTCGAATTCTGACTTTTTACCCAACCCATCTCTAATATTAAAAATATTAAAAAAATTTTTGATTAGGTCGGATATAGGAAAAGGAAAAGCTCCCATTTTTTCCAAAAAAAGCGGGGAATGAGGATTTCTTTGGGACAGTCCCCAAATAACTATTTTACGCCTGTGAGTGCGCCTAGATCCTTTGATTACGGATCGACGAAAATCTGGTTGTTCCAAATAACTTATAAAAGCCAAATCTTTATTAAATTTTATATAAAGATTATAATTCTTGAAATTAGACTGCTGCTTAAAAGTTCCTAAAGTTCGTATCGAACGCCTTAACAAAGATATACGTCTAAATTTTCTTGTTCGAAGCTGGTGCGCCAGTCCTTGTATTATGCCTTGTTCTTTTCGTCGTTTTATAAAACGTTGGTGCAACTCGTTGATTAA